TACTCTTTCCTCCGCTTAATAGATAACTATTTGCTACCAATGGGGAATTACTTCTCATCTCAAACTGAGGTGATTGGATTTGCACCAATGGAAACCATAAATTTCATACACAAAAATATAGGTAGATGATGAATCTTTAGCTTTATAGATAGTAAGTTTTTCCATCCTATCTATCTTTATTCCTTGGTACTGGTGATTGGTACTTGAAAAATTGCTGTATTTATTTTGTTTGAACTCATGATTTAAACGAGTCGCACATACACCCGAGTACATGTTCCCCGTCGTTGAGGGCATCCCCTAAGTGCGGGGGATTTCGTGATATTTCGTATTGGCTGTCTTGTGTTTCTAATAAGTTGTTTAATTGTCGGCATATCATACATATATATAATAAAATAGGTTGGTTTAGATCGATCTTAACCTGATTTATTGATGATTATGAATTATTTACATTCAATATCAAATCACGGAAAAATAGAATTATGGAGGGAATCATATATTTAGGCGAAATCCCCAATAGTTTCATTTTCGACCGCTACAAGATCAACAATGCCATGAGCTTGGGCTTCTGTTGCTGACATAAAAACATCTCTCTCCATGTCTTCGGATATAACCCATAAAGGGTTACCTGTTCTTTGTACATAAACCTTTGTGAGGGTTTCGCGAAGTCTGAGTAGTTCTTCCGCTTCCAAGATAAATTCCCCTGCTTGTGCCTCATAAAAAGAACTAGCAGGTTGGTGAATCATAACCCTGATAATATTGATCTAACATCATGCATGAACGGTTCTTCTATCTTGAAAAATTGGATTAAAGTAAGGACTAAAAAAAAACAAGAAAAAAATAGAATTGAACGACGGACCGTACAGGCACCTTTTGTGCATTGCATACGGCTCTGCAATGGAATTTCCTTTTCCCCTTTCTATTTTATCGAAGAAAAAAAAAAAAAAAGAATCCATCCGATCTAGATTGTTGAATGATCCATTTACCACCCTTCCTTTCATTCATATTGGAATGTAAAACAAAAATACTATGATGGTTCTGTTGCTTTCTATATTTATCTCGTCTGTGATTTAGCAATCCCAAAGTTTCTTTTTTTTTTTTTTCGTACTCCTTTCTTCGTAAGAGAAATATCAGAAAAAGGCTTCTGGTGTGGAAGAAAACGGTTTGTGACGCTGAAATGCACTCCCGACATAGAAGATCAAGTCGGAAATAACCTTTTTTCATACTACTATCTCGATAGAAAATATCGTGTTAGAAAAAACAATAATAGTTTGTTCATCTCGAACTCGAAGTGCCATGCTATTATTACCTATTATTCATATTCAATATGGCGAAGGCATAGTTTTCTTCTTTTTTTTTTTTTTTTAATAAAAACTCATTGGCGCCAAGCATGGGGGAATGCTAGACGTTTGGTAATTTCCCCTCCGACCAGAATGAAGGATCCCATTGAAGCGGCTAATCCCATGCATATTGTATGTACATCGGGCGAAACAAATTGCATAGTATCATAAATAGCGATTCCTGGTATTACCCATCCACCAGGGGAATTTATAAACAAATAAAGATCTTTAGTATCATCTTCTATACTGAGATATACCATGAGACCAACAAGTTGATTTGAGATCTCGCTATCAACTTCTTGGCCTAAAAAAAGTAATCTTTCTCGATAAAGTCGGTTGATTAGGACAAAATTATATCCCTTTTGAACCGTACGCGCATCTTTGGATGCATACGGTTCAAAAAAATTGCGAAAATAAAGAATCAATGTGTTGATTCCAATCCTATTTCTCTTTTTTTTAAGAGATTCCTGCTTTTCTAATGAAGGGGTTTTTTCTTCCATTAAAAAAAGAAAGAGTTTTTATCCTTTCCCTAAAACAAAAAAATAATTTACTGAACTTATTTGATTAATCTCTCATTGATGTATTGTTTCGTCGAGATTTAAATCACGATGTTATTTTCTTGTTCCTGAATGGGCCCTTTGAATTCTTTTAGGTTCATGTTCTACTCCGGGGAAAGATCTATCCGAATTCTAGTTGTACATATAGGACAAATGATCTCAGTACCACTTCTTTTTGCTACGAGTTTTTTTTTCAATTCGTTTCATGTCTCCAAAAAACTATTCAATGGATTTATTATAATGGTTGACATGGCAGTTTAAGAGTGCTTCTCTAATTAAATAAATAAAATAGAGGAATCTTCTATGCATAGCTACAAGCGGTAATTCTACATATATTACTATTACCCATTTGGTATTTTATGAGCAGAGCCTGGATACCCCATTTTTTTAGTCTTTAGTCCAAGTTAACCATAAATTCTTCTAATTAAGAATATTGCTCCTCAATCTAAATTAATCTAATTTAACTTCACGCTACGCATGATTGATTCTTCAATCAATACAATATTTCTTGGGCGAAACAGAGGATATCTCGATCGGAGGAGAAAATGGGGAAATTCCATATGACCCAATATGTCTGACAAGTCGCACTATACGTCAACCCAAACTGCATCTTCCTCTCCAGGACTCCGAAAAGGTACTTTTGGAACACCAATGGGCATTAAATTAAAGAAAAAATTTAAGTACTATACTTCACTTTAATATGGAAACGTAAGAATGAGTTTATTGTCTTCTTCGAAGGTTTTTAGAGAAAGATAGAATTAAGAACTAAAAATCTTAATTGAAGAGATAGATCGTTCGAATAATAAAAAGGATCCATACATTCATTCCCCCAAAATAGGACTAATGCTCCCATTGCGTATTGGTACTTATCGGGTATAGAATAGATCTGCTTCTCTTTGTTCTTACGAACAGAATTCAGCCGTTATTTTCAACGGAATACAATAAAAAGTAACCTTTTCTCATACAGAATTCGCGGAAAAGATTAGCTAAATAAAGTCTATTGCAATGCGATAAAGTTACATAGTGTCTATTTTTCTTTGAGAAAGGGGTATTTCCATGGGTTTGCCTTGGTATCGTGTTCATACTGTCGTATTGAATGATCCCGGCCGATTGCTTTCTGTCCATATAATGCATACGGCTCTAGTTTCCGGTTGGGCCGGTTCGATGGCTCTATATGAATTGGCGGTTTTTGATCCCTCTGACCCTGTTCTTGATCCAATGTGGAGACAAGGTATGTTCGTTATACCCTTCATGACTCGTTTAGGAATAACCAATTCATGGGGTGGTTGGAGTATTTCAGGAGGAACTGTAACGAATTCGGGTATTTGGAGCTATGAAGGCGTGGCCGGAGCACATATTGTGTTTTCTGGCTTGTGTTTTTTAGCGGCCATCTGGCATTGGGTGTATTGGGACTTAGAAATATTCTGTGATGAACGTACAGGAAAACCTTCTTTGGATTTGCCCAAAATCTTTGGAATTCATTTATTTCTCTCAGGAGTGGCTTGCTTTGGCTTTGGCGCATTTCATGTAACAGGCTTATATGGTCCTGGAATATGGGTGTCTGATCCTTATGGACTAACTGGAAAAGTACAATCTGTAAGTCCAGCGTGGGGCGCGGAAGGTTTTGATCCTTTTGTTCCCGGCGGAATCGCCTCTCATCATATTGCAGCAGGTACACTGGGCATATTGGCAGGCCTATTCCATCTTAGTGTCCGTCCGCCTCAACGTCTTTACAAAGGATTACGTATGGGCAATATTGAAACTGTACTTTCTAGTAGTATCGCGGCTGTTTTTTTTGCAGCTTTTGTTGTTGCTGGAACTATGTGGTATGGTTCAGCAACAACCCCAATCGAGTTATTTGGTCCCACTCGTTATCAGTGGGATCAGGGATACTTCCAGCAAGAGATATATCGAAGAGTTGGTGCCGGACTAGCTGAAAATCTAAGTTTATCGGACGCTTGGTCTAAAATTCCCGAAAAATTAGCTTTTTATGATTACATTGGTAATAATCCGGCAAAAGGGGGATTATTCAGAGCGGGCTCAATGGATAGCGGGGATGGAATAGCTGTTGGATGGTTAGGGCATCCCGTCTTTAGAGATAAAGAAGGGCGCGAGCTTTTTGTACGTCGTATGCCTACTTTTTTTGAAACATTCCCGGTAGTTTTAGTAGATGGAGATGGAATTGTTCGGGCAGATGTTCCTTTTCGAAGGGCAGAATCAAAATATAGTGTCGAACAAGTAGGTGTAACTGTTGAGTTCTATGGTGGCGAACTCAATGGAGTCAATTATAGCGATCCTGCTACTGTGAAAAAATATGCTAGGCGCGCACAATTAGGCGAAATTTTTGAATTAGACCGGGCTACTTTAAAATCTGATGGTGTTTTTCGTAGTAGTCCAAGGGGTTGGTTCACTTTTGGGCATGCTTCGTTTGCTTTGCTTTTCTTTTTTGGACATATTTGGCATGGCGCTAGAACCTTGTTTAGGGATGTTTTTGCTGGTATTGATCCAGATTTGGATGCTCAAGTGGAATTTGGAGCATTCCAAAAACTTGGAGATCCAACTACAAAGAGACAAGTAGTTTGATACAAGACTGCTCTGGTACCTTTATCCTCTATCTCTATTTTTTTCTCGGGTACCCGAGAAAAAAATAGAGACTTGAATCAACTTCTTTTCGTTGATTCTTTCCGCTCTTTTTTTATGGTATGGTAAATGATCCCACTCAATCAAACGAATAGGTGTGAAAGCTATAATTGTAAACCACGATCGAATCTATGGAAGCATTGGTTTATACATTTCTTTTAGTCTCGACTTTAGGGATAATTTTTTTCGCTATCTTTTTTCGAGAACCACCTAAGGTTCCGACTAAAAAATAATGAAATAATTTTTCATTATAGAAACTGAAGTAAAGGGCCCTCATATCAAGAGTCTCATTACTTCAACAAGTCTAGTCTCCGTGTTCCTCGAATGGATCTCTTAGTTGTTGAGAGGGTTGCCCAAAAGCGGTATATAAGGCGTACCCCGTAAAGCTTACAAGTAAACCTGATATGAAGATGGCGACTAAGGTTGCTGTTTCCATTTTTCGAAAATTTCAAGATTACAACGGATCTACAATAAGATCGTTTATTTATTTACAATTACAACGGAATAGTATACAAAGTCAACCGATCTCAACCAATGATTAAATAGGATTTATGGCTACACAAACCGTTGAGGGTAGTTCTAGATCTAGGCCAAGACAAACTACTGTAGGGAGTTTATTGAAACCATTGAATTCAGAATATGGTAAAGTAGCTCCGGGCTGGGGGACTACACCACTTATGGGAGTTGCAATGGCTCTATTTGCAATATTCCTATCTATTATTTTGGAAATTTATAATTCTTCCGTTTTACTGGATGGAATTTCAATGAGTTAGGTTCATAAGAACTATGAACCTCTAGTTTTTCAATAAAAAAAAATTTTTATTGAAAACTTGGATTTAGAGACCTTTTTGGTAGTTCGACTGTGGTATTTCTTTTTTCGGTATTTCCGGAATATGAGCGTGTGACTTGTTATAATTGATCCTATTGATAATACAGAGAACGGCCCTGTCATCTCTATTAAGATGATTCCATCCCGTCGGATATTTATTCTAATATCTGGAACACGGAATATTATAGAAAAAAGTAAAAAAAAAAAATATTCTAACTATGATTCATACCTATTATTTAGACCTCGCAACCGGACTAAAAAAAAATTTCAGATGGGTATCTCCTAAATTAAATAATTTTTCTTTCGTTATACTTACGAAATTAATTTTATCTGAAGAACAACTTCTTTCTCTAGATTTTGTTGAGTTATTATATCCACTCATTGAAATTGAATAATTGATGATCAAATGGTTTTTACTCAAAGAACCCTTTTACTTAGCTTGGGATTAAATCATCGTGGTTCTTGTATGAATCTGAGGTTTTAATTGATTTATATATAGGGTCTTAACAAGGGAATTCCTATTAACAGTAAAACAAAAGTCGACCCGCATTACGCACAAAAAACAACAAATTAAATAACAAAAATAAACAAAAATAGGAAAGAGAAGATTCAAGGGGCCTGGAACGCTCAATATAAAGAAAAAGAAAGGTGTACGAGCTAACTTGATATTTTTGGCATTAGCATCACAAAGAATAGATTTCGGATTTTTTTTTACTTCCTATCTTTGGCACAAATTGCATCGAGCAGCTAAGAAGTTTTGAACTTTCTATTGCATATCCGTCAAAATTGGTATTTGTGTGTTTCTGTTTGAGCCGTACGAGAGAAAATTCTCATATACGGTTCTCGGGGGGGGGGTCCTCTCGGATTCCCTATCTCAATAAAGTATATGATTGGTTCGAGGAACGTCTCGAGATTCAAGCGATTGCAGATGATATAACTAGTAAATATGTTCCTCCTCATGTCAACATATTTTATTGTCTAGGAGGAATCACGCTTACTTGTTTTTTAGTACAAGTAGCTACGGGTTTTGCTATGACTTTTTACTATCGTCCAACTGTTACGGAGGCCTTTTCCTCTGTTCAATACATAATGACTGAAGCTAACTTCGGTTGGTTAATTCGATCAGTTCATCGCTGGTCAGCAAGTATGATGGTTCTAATGATGATTCTGCACGTATTTCGTGTGTATCTTACAGGTGGGTTTAAAAAACCCCGCGAATTAACTTGGGTTACAGGTGTGGTTCTGGCTGTATTGACTGCATCTTTTGGTGTAACTGGTTATTCCTTACCTCGGGACCAAATTGGTTATTGGGCAGTAAAAATTGTGACAGGCGTGCCGGACGCTATTCCTATAATAGGATCTCCTTTGGTAGAGTTATTACGTGGAAGTGCTAGTGTGGGGCAATCTACCTTGACTCGTTTTTATAGTTTACACACTTTTGTATTGCCTCTTCTTACTGCCGTATTTATGTTAATGCACTTCCCAATGATACGTAAGCAAGGTATTTCAGGTCCTTTATAGTTATAGCTTTATTTTATAGAGAAAACAAATCATAGATATTTGTAATTTCTGATATATCCTATCGGGAAGGAACAATAGTATTTCATTGCTACAAATATGTATTATTGAAAAAATAAGACATGTTTTTTGATACTTCTCTTCAACTCCGAAGTAGTTTAGTTCTTATTTGATAAGAATAGTTGAAGTGGATTCTCCGAAGAGAGGATGGATGGATTATGGGAGTGTGTGACTTGAACTATTGATTGGGCCATGCCGATATATTATTTTATACCGCCACGTTGAAATTCCCAACCAAACGTGTCTCCGCATCCAACCACCACGTAAATCCCCCTATGTAGCATAGGATAGGCCGGTTCGCTTGAGGAGAATTTTTTCTATGATCATGTCCGAATTATGTCATGCATGAACAGGCTCCGTAAGATCCTGTAGAATAAGTGATGTGGCATGATCCAATGTTTTATCTATCCCACTTACTTATTTATAGTATGGAAATGCATTCATTTCCTCTGCATCGACCTCGATCTATAATATGATACTATCGGAGTTAAATAAGGGATCTAAGGAAGAACAGAGGCTAGACTTTATTAGTAACAAGTAAAGACTTTGTATGTAAAAAAATCGAGATGTTGTGGGGAAAAAAACGAATAAAATCAAAAAGACATGAGACAGTCCAAAAAGCCCTTGATTATGATCAAATTTTTAAGCTTACTTGGATATTGAGCATTTATCTGTAAGAACTCAATTATTTGCACTGAATATGAATAGGTACAACTTCAGAAATGGGACCTAGTAAATCCTTTATCACTTACATAAAGTCATTCTATTTTATATGTGTGGATATCTATAAAATATAGATTTTCTATCAATCTATTTCTGTAATTCTTTTGAATCTTGCTCGAGCCGGATGATGAAAAATTATCATGTCCGGTTCTTTCGGGGGATGGATCCTTAAGAATTCACCTATCCCAATAACAAAGAAACCTGACTTGAGCGATCCTGTATTAAGAGCTAAATTGGCCAAAGGGATGGGGCATAATTATTATGGAGAACCCGCATGGCCCAATGATCTTTTATATATTTTTCCGGTAGTAATTCTAGGTACTATTGCATGTAATGTCGGCTTAGCAGTCCTAGAACCATCAATGATTGGTGAACCGGCGGATCCATTTGCAACTCCTTTGGAAATATTGCCCGAATGGTACTTTTTTCCTGTATTTCAAATACTCCGCACAGTACCCAATAAATTATTGGGTGTTCTTTTAATGGTTTCAGTACCAACAGGATTATTAACAGTGCCCTTTTTGGAGAATGTTAATAAATTCCAAAATCCATTTCGTCGTCCAGTAGCTACAACAGTCTTTTTGATCGGTACCGCAGTAGCTCTTTGGTTAGGTATTGGAGCAACATTACCTATTGATAAATCTCTAACTTTAGGTCTTTTTCAAATTGATTCAACTGTGAAATACCACGATGTAGGTATCTAGGGAATAGTCGCTTCTAAAGTGAATCCTCCCTAGATACATGAATTTTATTATGATCTATTTCGCGAAAATACGAATTGTGTGTCGAAGACAAAAAATGAAGTTTTTTTTATAAAATTTTATAAAAAAAGAAAAAAATTTCTTTAAAATGAAAACTTATTCTTAGGTAAATTGATTGCGAAATGTTTCTGTAGAGTATCCAATATCCGTTTTACATCTTCTGTACGAAAATATTCAATTCTCATAAGATCCTCCTGACTGTTACTCAAAAGGTCCAATAATGTATGTATATTGGACTTTTTGAGACAATTATAGGCCCTAGGAGATAGTTCTAATTGGTCAATAAAAATACATTTCAATGGAATTCCTTTTTTTTTTTTCTTTAGCTTAGTTAATCCATTTTGAAAGGTAAAAGGAGGTGGAATAAACCTGTTTTTATTTTCCTCGAAATGAATGTTCCTTTCCTCCGCATGCAGAAAAGGAATAAATAAATTAATCAAATTATGAGAAGCTTCATAAAGTGCTTCCTTAGGAGTTAAACTTCCATTCGTCCATATTTCTAGAAAAAGTATTTCTTGTTTTTCATTTCCATTTGCATAAGAATGAATACTATGATTTGCATTTCGAACAGGCATGGATACAGCATCTATAGGATAACTTCCGTTTTGAGAGTTATTTGTGGGGTTCATACGGTATCCGCGATCTCTATTGATTTGTAATCCAATACGCAAATCAATTGGTTCCGTCAGGTTAGCTATATGCTGTGTTGCGTCAACTATTTCCACGGAAGGCGGTGAGATGATATCTTGAGCGGTTACGTATCTAGGACCTCTAACGCAAATGGATGCGTCTCTAACTCCATACAGATTACTTCTCAATACAATTTCTTTCAAATTTATTAAAATCTCATGTACCGATTCCTCAATACCTACTATCGTAGAATATTCATGTGGCACTTTCTCAGATTTAGCACGTGTGATACATGTTCCTTCTATTTCTCCAAGTAAAGCCCTTCGCATGGCAATACCTATGGTATCGGCTTGCCCTTTCATGAGCGGGGACAGAATGAAACGACCATAATAAAGACACGTACTGTCTACTCTTGATTCAACACATTTCCACTGTAGTGTTCGAGTGGATCCTGCTATTTCCTCTCGAACCATACTAATATTATTATTTGATCAGATCATTGAATCGTTTATTTCTCTTGAAATCCATTTAATTCTTTTTTTTACACACGTCTTTTTTTGGGAGGTCTACATCCATTATGTGGCATAGGTGTCACATCACGTACGAAACTTAATAGTATACCACTTCTACGAATAGCCCGTAATGCTGCGTCTCTTCCGAGACCAGGACCTTTTATCATAACTTCTGCTCGTTGCATACCTTGATCTACTACAGTACGAATAGCATCTAAAGCGGCTGCTTGCGCAGCATAGGGTGTTCCCCTTCTTGTGCCTTTGAATCCAGAAGTACCGGCGGAGGCCCAAGAAACCACTCGACCTCGTACATCTGTAACAGTTACAATGGTATTGTTGAAACTGGCTTGAACATGAATAACTCCTTTTGGTATTCTACGTCCAGTTTTACGTAAATTAATACGCCCATTCCTACGCGAACCAATTTTTTGTATAGGTTTTGCCATATTTTATCATCTCATAAATATGAATCAGAAATATATAAAAAGATATGGAGATATCCATTTTATGTTAAAACAAATCTTTTATTTTTACATAACCCCTCTTTGAGAAATTTTAGAAAGATTATCCTTGTCTCTGTTTATGTCTCGGATTGGAACAAATCACTATGATTCGTCCGCGCCTACGGATCAGTCGACATTTTTCACAAATTTTACGAACAGAAGCCCTTATTTTCATATTTCTTACTCCTTACTTTAATTTTGAATCTATTCCTTGGAAGAAAATAAGTTTCTTGTTTTTTTTTCTTCAAATTGTATCTTTGATGAAAGGGATTTTTTCAAAAAGAATCTATCGAATCGTTCGAATCTTTGTTCCGAAGTCTATAAATTATACGTCCCCTGATAGCCTTATTTCTATTTTGATTCTATCCCCCGGCAGTGTTTGTATCAAACTGCGTCGGACCTTCCCCGAAATATAACCTAGAATTAGATCTTCATTATATAAAATATAAACGGATTCGGAGAGCATACCATTGGGAAATGATTCAGAAATTAAACCTTCATGAATCATTTTTTTTTTCATTCCAGGAAACCTTTTTGAAGTATCAACTAATGGAAGAAGAGTTATATAACTCACCTTTACTCCCTATTTCACAAATAGGAAGTTAGAGATAAAATTAGGATACCAGAGGGGGATCACCATATATAACACAAAATTTCTCCCCCAATTTTTTCTAGTCTAGCTTCTCGATCTGTCATTATGCCTCGAGAAGTGGAAAGAATTACAATTCCCATTCCACCTAAAATCTTAGGAATTCTTTTATAGTTGGAATAAATTCGTAGACCGGGTCGACTGATACGTTTTAAAATCGTTTTATATATTCCTTTCCTAGTTCTTTTATGACGCAAGGTTGAAACCAAGAAATTTTTATTACTTTCCTGATGTTTCCGAACATTTTCAATAAAACCCTCTCGTAGGAGTATTTTAACAATGTTTTCGGTGATATTTGTGGATACTATTCGAACTGTTCCATTTTTACTCATGTTAGCATTTCTTATAGAAGTTATTATATCAGCAATAGCGTCTCTGCCCATGACAAATTTTAATTATTGGTGCTTCTAATTTTGATATAATCAACATGTTTTTTTATTTGAATACTTCAAAGTATTCATTATTTTATTTAATTAAATTTGAAATTTTTTATTAAATTTATTTTTATTAAATTTATTATTAAATTTAGTAATTTTAGTAAAAGTATATGCGTGAGACACAATCTATTAATTGGGTTTATTTCAGATATCCTACTAGAACAATATCCTAATTTGATCTATGACTATGAGTCTTTATAATACCTCGGGAGCTAATGAAACTATTTTAGTAAAATTCAACTGTCTCAATTCCCGAGCAATCGCGCCAAAAACTCGAGTTCCTTTTGGATTTCCTTCTTGATCAATGACAACCGCTGCATTGTCATCATATCGTATTATCATACCGTTGTCACGTTTGAGCTCTTTACATGTACGTACAATTACGGCTCTTATTACTTCTGATCTTTCTAGAGGCATATTGGGCACTGCTTCTTTAATTACAGCAACAATAACGTCACCAATATGAGCATATCTATGATTACCGGCTCCTATGATTCGAATACACATTAATTCTCGAGCTCCACTGTTATCTGCTACATTCAAAAGGGTCTGAGGTTGAATCATATCATTTTTATTTGAATTTATTATTTCAATGCAAAGAAGGAGGAAAAAGAAGAAATAGTATTTGTCTAGAAATAAAGAAACTCGTGGTTGTTTTTTCATCCCTTTTTCATATTTAGTTCTACATCCCTATCCTGAAATAACAAATTGAGTTTTTATAGGCATTTTGCACGCAGCTATTGAAATTGCTGCTCTGGCTACAGTTTCTGAGACTCCGCCCATTTCGTAAAGTATTCGACCGGGTTTAACAACAGATACCCAATATTCGGGAGACCCCTTTCCCGACCCCATACGTGTTTCTGCGGGCCTTACTGTAATAGGTTTATCGGGAAAAACACGTACCCATATTTTTCCACCACGACGTGCATATCGTGTCATTGCTCTTCGCCCTGCTTCTATTTGTCTAGCGGTAATCCAAGCGGGTTCAAGTGCCTGAAGAGCATATCTGCCGAAGCAAATATGATTACCCCGGCAAGATATTCCTTTCATTCTTCCTCTATGTTGCTTACGAAATCTGGTTCTTTTGGGGTTATAATTGATGGTTTTTTCCCACCTCTACTACAGAACCGGACATGAGAGTTTCTTCTCATCCAGCTCCTCACGAATGAAAGGATTCGATAATATTACAGATGCGCATGTATTTAATAACTAATACATTAAACTAAGTAATGGGATTTATTGATATTATATTTCATTTATTAGATAAGAAGCTGTATATACGGTTAGATTTGTCTATTTATAGATATAGATAATGTTTCTTTTTTATACTGGATCCTTATTTTTTTTTTATTTTCTTTTAATAAATTATTGAATCAAGACAATATTGGAATCCAATAAATAAGAAATAAGGGTTTCGCGGGCGAATATTGACTCTTTCGTTTTCCTGCTTTATTCGTAGGATCAATCCACAACCTCTCCGAGTAAAAAAAAATTGTTCTTGGTTCATTCCGCCATCCCGCCTGCTCAATCATTTGGATTCTTTTAAATAGAATCTTATATAGTCACAGGTTTCGTCGTTCCTATAGCTTCTCCATTAATGATTAGGCCTGAACTCTGCAATGGAGCTCTCAACAAAATCTGTTTTCGAGTCAATCTCCTCAGTTTCTATTAACCGGAAGCTCTTTATTATTTATATATCATTTATTATTTATATATCAATCGATACAATATTAAACAATAAATATTAAAACAATATAAAATTAATGCTTTATTACATTGCCTTTTATTTATATGAGGTAATTCATAGACCATACATATTGGAATTATATATCATTGATATTTTTGTTCTCTCTTTCTATCACCTTTCCATTTATCCGCATCCCTTTATATATTTTTTTTTTCAAATCCACAATCATATTTTTTTGTTATGGAACAATTCCAGTTGTTACAACTATATGATTGATCCAGTCATATAGTGACTGTTTTTGGGATCTCGACAATATGAAGCAATAAGTTAGTTATTAGTTTTTAATTTATTTATTATAGTAGTTGTAATTATTTAATTAATATTAGGATTAGGGATCAGTCTTTTTTTGATTCTACTAAAAACTCTAAAGAAAAACTAACGAGTCACACACTAAGCATAGCAATTATAAAAAAAAAAGATTAATTTCTTTTTGATTCAACCTTATAGAATTCGAATTATTTTATTTTTTTTAACAGAAAAACAGAAAAAGTGTCTAGTTTTTTGTTCTATATATCACTATATTACTGGATAGAATGACAAAATAAATAAAGGTCTATTATTCTTCATCCACAAATATCCAAATTTTGAGGCCTAGTACTCCATGGATAGTTCGAATTGTATAGGAACAATGATCAATTTTAGCGCGAATTGTTTGTAGAGGAACCCTACCTTCTCTGATCCATTCGACACGTGCAATTTCTTTTCCGTCAATACGTCCTGCAATTTGTATTTGAATTCCTTTTGTATCTGTTTGTTCAGTTAATTCAATAGCTCTTTTCATTGCCTTTCGAAATGAAACTCTATTTCTTAATTGAGAAGCCATATATTCTGCAAGAATATTGGGGTCTCCATAAGGTTTTTCTATTCGTGTGATAGCAATGTTGATTCTTCGGTTCACAGAACGAAATTCTTTTTGTACATTCATCTGTAATTCTTCGATTCCTCGTGTTCGGCCCTCTATTAATAAATTTGGGAATCCAATATGGATTATAACCTGAATTAAATCAATTCTTTTTTTAATTTCTATACGCGAAATTCCAATTCCTTCGAAACCAGAGGATATTCTTTTATTTTTTTGTACATAGTTCTTTATACAATTTCGTATTTTATCATCTTCTTGTAGACCTACAGAAAAATTTTTTGGTTGTGCGAACCAAAAAGAATGATGATTTTGGTTTGTACCAAGTCTGAAACCAAGCGGATTTATTTTTTGTCCCATATTTTTTATTATATTATCTTTCCATCTATTTTTTTCTAAATATGAATCTAAATATTAAATTCATCGAAAGATAATTTTGATTTATCTTTTAATACAATTGTTATATGACAAGTCGGCCTTTTTATCGGATAACTACGTCCTCGAGCTCTAGGTCTTAATTTTTTCACAAAAGAACCTCCATTGACTTCGGCTTTACTAATGAATAAATCGGTTTCCTTCAAACCCATATTATGACTAGCGTTTGCTGCTGCGGAATAAACCAATTTTAAAATGGGGTAGGATGCTCGATAAGGCATAAGTTCCAATATCATAAGTGTTTCTTCATAAGAACGCCCGCGAATCTGATCAATTACCCTTTGCGCTTTGAAAACAGACATACATATATGTTGAGCTAAAACTTTTACTTCTCCACCTCCACTCGAATTTGAGTTCTTTTTCTTTATCATAAGGTTATCTCCCGCCAATGAATGATAAGTATCTATTTTTTTCCAAATTAACGACGAGATTTATTATCGTTTCTCGCATGTCTCGCGAAAGTCAGAGTCGGCGCGAATTCTCCCAATTTGTGACCTACCATACGATCTGTTATATAAATAGGTAAATGTTCCTTTCCATTATGAATAGCGATTGTATGGCCAATCATTTTGGGTATAATGGTAGATGCCCGAGACCAAGTTACTATTATTTCTTTCTCCTCCCTCATGTTGAGTTTTTCAATTTTTCTTGATAAATGATTAGCTACAAAAGGGTTTTTTTTTAGTGAACGTGCCACAGCTGATTACTCCTTTTTTTACATTTTAAAGATTGGCATTCTATGTCCAATAGAATATCTCGATCTAAGTATGAAGGTAAGAATAAATACAATAATGATGAATGGAAAAAAGAGAAAATCCTTTAGCTAGATAAGGGGCGGATGTAGCCAAGTGGATCAAGGCAGTGGATTGTGAATCCACCACGCGCGGGTTCAATTCCCGTCGTTCGCCCATCACATTATTTCAAATTCAAAAAATTCTATTTTCAATATTCCTATTTACGGCGACGAAGAATAAAACTATCACTATATTTTTTCCTTTTCCGACTTCTTCTTCCAAGCGCAGGATAACCCCAAGGAGTTGTGGGTTTTTTTCTACCAATTGGGGCTTTCCCTTCCCCACCTCCATGGGGATGGTCTACAGGGTTCATAACTACTCCTCTTACTACAGGACGCTTACCTATCCAACACTTCGATCCGGCTCTACCCAAACTTTGTTGATTCACCCCAACATTACCCACTTGTCCGACTGTTGCTAAGCAGTTTTTGGATATCAAACGGACCTCCCCGGATGGTAATCTTAATGTGGCTGATTTACCCTCTTTTGCGATCAGTTTCGCTACAGCGCCCGCCGCCCTAGCTAATTGTCCACCCTTTCCAAGCGTGATTTCTATGTTATGTATGGCCGTGCCTAAGGGCATATCGGTTGAAGTAGATTCTTCTTTTAAAAACCCCTTCCCAAACTGTACAAGCTTCTTCCAAAGCATACGGCTTTCTAGATGTATATGATGATATCTAGACAGATGGATCTTTATCTTATATGAATCGTATGATGAAGTACCACAGGAGTGGATATATAGGAATCCAAATCTGCCGAATCACTCATGTATGATCTTCTACATCCTAGGTCTCCCCGTTCCATCATCTGGCTTATGTTCTTCATGTAGCATTCAGACCGAATGACTCTATGAAACTACGTCGATACTTCCACATATTACGGGTAACGTAGGAGACATCTCTATTTTTCCCCGGGGGGATCTTTATAATTACCACTGCTTAGCTTTCAATTCGCCTCTGACCATCAAATTAAATGTGAATAACCCGTCCTCCTCTCTTTGAAACAAGGGGCGCTTCCGGTTCTGTGCGTGCTTCAAACAATTTTGTCTTCTCCATATTACCATATCTCTAGAGTCAATAATTTTCTATGAGGAACTACTGAACTCAATCACTTGCTGCCGTTACTCAACAGTTTTCTGTTGAGGTCTATCCCATAGAGGTACTCAAATTGGATCAGTGATTGATTTCTAGGTTTCATCGTAAACCTAATTGGTTACTTCCAATTACGTAAATCAATAGTTCAAACCGCACTCAAAGGTAGGGCATTTCCCATTGATATAGGGACTTCTGTACCAGAAATAATGGTATCTCCAATTATAGTCCCTCTGGGGTGTAAAATATATCTTTTCTCGCCATCCCCATAATGTATGAGACAAATGTATGCATTTCGATTAGGGTCATATTCTATGGTTACGATTCTACCAGATATGTCTTTTTCATTCCGTCGAAAATCGATTTTACGGTATAGACGCTTATGACCTCCCCCTCTATGTCTTGCGGTAATGATTCCTCTGGCATTACGACCTTTACCACAATGATGCTGTCCACAGATCAAATTATTTCGTGGATTGGATTTCATTTTTCTGTCTATGGCTCTATTACGTGTGCTCGGGGTAGAAGTTTTGTATAAATGTATCGCCGTGTTATTAAGTATTTTGCTTTAAGTTCTTTTCTCTATAAGAGGTGGAATAGAATAACCCGGTTGAAGCGTAATGATCATACGTCTGTAATGCATTGTATGTCCCATAATAGGCCCTATTCTTCTACCCTTTCCTGGGAGTCGATGACTATTCATAGCTATTACCTTGACACCAAAGAAGAGTTCGACCCAATGCTTTATTTCTGTCCTAGTTGATCCTGATTCGACATTAGAAGTATATTGATTGTTCCCCAATAACCGAATACTTTTTTCTGTAAATACTGCATATTTGATTCCATCCATAACTCCATTTTCTTCCCTATGAGTTCCAGTATCGATAAGAATTCTAGTTCTTACTGTTCATATGGTATGGTATGAATATACCATACCAATTCGTTATGTATGGATGCTGAGATTCCATTGATACAGAGCCAATTCCAATAGACTTATTGAACGTTCCCATTGGCGTGCATCCAGCAGGAATTGAACCTACGAATTTGCCAATTATGAGTTGGGCGCTTTAACCATTCAGCCATGGATGCTTAACAGGGCTCATTGTACATCGTGAATAACCAAATTCCAATTGAAATGAAATCTTTAGGAGGAATCAATGAAAATCTTTAGGAGGAATCAATGAAACGATATCAATTCAAATCCTGGATCTTCGAATTGAGAGAGATATTGAGTGAGATCAAGAATTCTCACTATTTCTTAGATTCATGGATCAAATTCGATTCAGTGGGATCTTTCACTCACATTTTTTTCCACCAAGAACGTTTTATGAAACTCTCTGACCCCCGAATTTGGAGTATCCTACTTTCACGTGATTCACAGGGTTCAACAAGCAATCGATATTTCACGATCAAAGGTGTAGTACTGCTTGTAGTAGTGGTCCTTATATCTCGTATTACCAATCGAAAGATGGTCGAAAGAAAAAATCTCTATTTGATGGAGCTTCTTCCTATACCTATGAATTCCATTGGACCCAGAAATGAGACATTGGAAGAATCTTTTTGGTCTTCCAATATCAATAGATTGATTGTTTCGCTCCTGTATCTTCCAAAAGAGAAAAAGATTTCTGAGAGTTGTTTCATGGATCCGCAAGAGAGTACTTGGGTTCTCCCAATAAATAAAAAGTGTATCATGCCTGAATCGAACCGGGGTTCGCAGTGGTGGAGGAACCGGATCGGAAAAAAGAGGGATTCTAGTTGTAAGATAGCTAATGAAACCGTAGCTGGAATTGAGATCTCATTCAAAGAGAAAGATAGCAAATATCTGGAGTTTCTTTTTTTATCCTATACGGATGATCCGATCCGCAAGGACCATGATTGGGAATTGTTTGATCGTCTTTCTCCGAGGAAGAAGCGAAACATAATCAACTTGAATTCGGGACAGCTATTCGAAATCTTAGGGAAAGACTTGATTTGTTATCTCATGTCTGCTTTTCGTGAAAAAAGACCAATTGAAGGGGAGGGTTTCTTCAAACAACAAGGAGCTGAGGCAACTATTCAATCAAATGATATTGAGCACGTTTCCCATCTCTTCTCGAGAAACAAGTGGGGTATTTCTTTGCAAAATTGTGCTCAATTTCATATGTGGCAATTCCGCCAAGATCTCTTCGTTAGTTGGGGGAAGAATCAGCACGAATCGGATTTTTTGAGGAACGTATCGAGAGAGAATTGGATTTGGTTAGACAATGTGTGGTTGGTAAACAAGGATTGGTTTTTTAGCAGGGTACGGAATGTATTGTCAAATATTCAATATGATTCCACAAGATCTATTTTCGTTCAAGTAACGGATTCTAGCCAATCGAAAGGATCCTCTGATCAATCCAGAGATCATTTCGATTCCATTAGAAATGAGGATTCAGAATATCACACATTGATCGATCAAACAGAGATTCAGCAACTAAAAGAAAGATCGATTCTTTGGGATCCTTCCTTTCTTCAAACGGAACGAACAGAGATAGAATCAGATCGATTCCCGAAATGCCTTTTTGGATCTTCCTCAATGTCCCGGCTATTCACGAAACGTGAGAAGCAGATGAATAATCATCTGCTTCCGAAAGAAATCGAAGAATTTCTTGGGAATCCTACAAGATCAATTCGTTCTTTTTTCTCTGACAGATGGTCAGAACTTCATCTGGGTTCGAATCCTACTGAGAGGTCCACTAGAGATCAGAAATTTTTGAAGAAAAAACAAGATGTTTCTTTTATCCCTTCCAGGCGATCGGAAAATAAAGAAATGGTTGATATATTCAAGATAATTACGTATTTACAAAATACCGTCTCAATTCATCCTATTTCATCAGATCCGGGATGTGATATGGTTCCGAAGGATGAACCAGATATGGACCGTTCCAATAAGATTTCATTCTTGAAAAAAAATCCATTTTTGGATTTATTTCATCTATTCCATAACCGGAACAAAGGGGGATACACGTTACACCACGATTTTGAATCAGAAGAGAGATTTCAAGAAATGGCAGATCTATTCACTCTATCAATAACCGAGCCGGATCTGGTGTATCATAGGGGATTTGCCTTTTCTATTGATTCCTACGGGTTGGATCAAAAAAAATTCTTGAATGAGGTATTCAACTCCAGAGATGAATCGAAAAAGAAATCTTTATTGGTTCTACCTCCTCTTTTTTATGAGGAGAATGAATCTTTTTATCGAAGGATCAGAAAAAAATTGGTCCGGATCCACTGCGGGAATGATTTGGAAGATCCAAAACTAAAAACAGCGGTATTTGCTAGCAACAACATCATGGAGGCAGTCAATCAATATAGATTGATCCGAAATCTGATTCAAATCCAATATAGCATCTATGGGTACATAAGAAATGTATCGAATCGATTCTTTTTAATGAATAGATCCAATCGCAACTTCGAATATGGAATTCAAAGGGATCAAATAGGAAATGATACTCTGAATCATATAACTATAATGAAATATACGATCAACCAACATTTATTGAATTTGAAAGAGACTCAGAAGAAATGGTTTGATCCTCTTATTTCTCGAACCGAGAGATCCATGAATCGGGATCCTGATGCATATAGATACAAATGGTCCAATGGGAGCAAGAATTTACAGGAACATTTGGAACATTTCGTTTCTGAACAGAAGAACCGTTTTCAAGTAGTGTTCGATCGATTACGTATGAGTCAATATTCGATTGATTGGTCCGAGGCTATCGACAAACAAGATTTGTCTAAGTCACTTCGTTTCTTTTTGTCCAAGTCACTTCTCTTTTTGTCCAAGTCACTTCTCTTTTTGTCCAAGTCACTTCCCTTTTTGTCCAAATCACTTCCCTTTTTCTTTGTGAGTATCGGGAATACCCCCATTCATAGGTCCGAGATCCACAT